TCAAAAAAGGGGGTTCCTCCTTTTATCGTTGTATGTGAAAGACATGTATTCTTCAAAATAGATCGTTCTTTTTAGTTATTATCTATACTTATTTCGTGTATGTGGATAATTTTATTAATATACTCTTTTTAATATACATTGTTTTTTTACTTTAACATATAAATATATAATAAACATACAAATATATATAATACAAATATATTTATATATACATGTATATGTGATATATATATCACATATACATATGCGCGCACATCACACATCATATATATAAATGACATGAGGGAAAAAAAATGGAAGAAAATAAGGGAAAATGAAAATTGATTAAGTCCAGAGTGCGGAGTATCATAAGATTTCTGATAAACATAAGTTTTTTTATTGGATTTCAATCCAATCAATCAGTTACACAACAAGTTAGGTAATTACTCCCTTCCCAAAATGAACTAGAATACCTAGGTATTTTTTTTTAATTCGAATATAGATACTATGATCCATATTTGAATAAAAAAAGTACTCTTTTTTTGGCCTAACTCTTTTCTTTTTCCTTACTATATTTAGTATACTATATAATATATTTATTATACTATTATAGTATAATAAATATGTTTATTAATCACAAAAAAAATAAAAAATCTACTAAATAATAGTAGTAAGAAAATTATTAAAAAATCTCATATTCCTTTAATCTTTTCTTAGTTAAAATAACTACTAGGTAATCGCCTTTACCTTTACATAGTTATTTGGTCATATTTTTTGACCAACCAATTGTCAATTTTTGAATATTTCAAATATCTGAAAAAAAAATCAGAATAATTAAGAATCCCAATATTTGACTTTTTTTTCAGATATTTTTTTTGTTGATTTCTTTTATTATTGTTCCTTTCTAAAAGGATAAAAAAGATAAGAATTGGTGAATCGAGAACAATTTGTAATTATAAGAAAAAAGAGTTTCTTTTCTTATGGAACATACATATCAATATGCGTGGATAATACCTTTTCTTCCACTTCCAGTTACTATGTCAATAGGATTTGGACTTCTACTTATTCCGACAGCAACAAAAAATATTCGTCGCATGTGGGCTTTTCCTAGTGTTTTACTCTTAAGTATAGCTATGGTGTTTTCAGCCAATCTGTCTATTCAACAAATAAATGGAAGTTTTATCTATCAATATCTATGGTCTTGGACCATCAATAATGATTTTTCCTTAGAGTTTGGATACTTGATCGATCCACTTACTTCTATTATGTCAATACTAATTACTACTGTTGGAATCATGGTTCTTATTTATAGTGACAAGTATATGTATCACGATCAAGGATATTTGAGATTTTTTGCTTATATGAGTTTTTTTAATACTTCTATGCTGGGATTAGTTACTAGTTCAAATTTGATACAAATTTATATTTTTTGGGAACTTGTGGGAATGTGTTCTTATTTATTAATAGGGTTTTGGTTCACACGACCAATTGCAGCAAGTGCTTGTCAAAAAGCTTTTGTAACTAATCGTGTAGGGGATTTTGGTTTATTGTTAGGAATCTTAGGTTTTTATTGGATAACAGGTAGTTTAGAATTTCGGTATTTGCTCGAAATAACTAATAACTTAATCCAGAATAATGGGGTCAATTCTTTATTTGCTACCTTGTGTGCTTCTTTATTATTCGTCGGTGCAGTTGCTAAATCCGCACAATTCCCCCTTCACGTATGGTTACCTGATGCTATGGAAGGACCCACTCCTATTTCGGCTCTTATACACGCTGCTACTATGGTAGCAGCAGGAATTTTTCTTGTAGCTCGGCTTCTTCCTCTTTTCATAGTCATACCCTATATAATGAATTTCATTTCTTTAATAGGTGTAATAACACTATTATTAGGGGCTACTTTGGCCCTTGCTCAAAGAGACATTAAAAAAAGCTTAGCCTATTCTACAATGTCTCAATTGGGTTATATTATGTTAGCTCTAGGTATAGGTTCTTATCGAGCTGCTTTATTCCATTTGATCACTCATGCCTATTCAAAAGCTTTATTGTTTTTGGGATCCGGATCTATTATTCATTCAATGGAACCTATTGTTGGATATTCACCAGATAAAAGTCAGAATATGGTTCTTATGGGTGGTTTAACAAGATATGTTCCAATTACAAGAACTACTTTTTTATTGGGTACACTTTCTCTTTGTGGTATTCCACCTCTTGCTTGTTTTTGGTCCAAAGATGACATTCTTAATGATAGTTGGTTGTATTCACCAATTTTCGCAGTAATAGCTTATTTCACAGCAGGATTAACCGCATTTTATATGTTTCGGGTATATTTACTTACCTTTGATGGGTATTTCCGCGTTCATTTTAAAAATTACAGTAGCACGAAAAATGGTTCGTTCTATTCCATATCTCTGTGGGGAAAAGGAACTCCAAGAGGAGTCAATTCAAATTTACTTTTATCAACAATGAA